CGATTTATGGGGTCTTAGGAATAAAAATTTGGATATTCGTAGACGAAGAATAAAAAAACTTCTTTTTTCTTTACATTTTATCCAACGCTAAAAAACGAAAACTATGTAGTATAACACTATACAGTACAGTAATAAAAAAATTTGAAGCCTTCTTTTTTATGTTTAAAAAAAAAACCAGCAATTCTATAAGATTTAATAAAAATTTCCATCAAAACTCCTTTGATATAATTGCTATGCTTAGTGTGTGACTCGTTGTTTTAGGATTCGATTAGATTAGATTAAGATTAAGATAAAAAGAAAAAAGAACTTACCTATAAGAGCAACTCATTGCTTCGCATTATCTGGATCCAAAAAAAGCAGTCAAGATATGATAGGCTGATCATATCATTGTAGCAACTGAAAAAAAAATAACGAAATATGATTCTTAAGTTATGATTCTTAAGTTATGAAAGGTAATCGAAAAGTATGCGGATAACTGGAAGAATGAAAGAAAGAGAGAAAAAATTTAATATTAATGATATATGATTCCAATTTAAAAAGTCTATGAGGTCACTGTAAGAAAAACAATGTAATAAAGCATCAATACAGGTTAATTTATAATAATTAGATAAATCTGTTCTGAAAACAAAAAATGAAGAGCCTTGAGCCAATAAAAACTGAGAAAATTGACTCAAAAAAAAATAAAAAATGAAATTAAAAATTTCATGCAAGAGCTCCATTGTAGAATTCGGGCCTAATGATTAATCAAGAAGCAATGGGAACGACGGAACCCATGAATATAGAGGATTTTTAGTAAAAAACAAATCTTAGTAAAAAACAAATCTTAGTAATTCATTGGACAGGATGGCGGAATAAACCAGAAACTTTATTATCTATTTTTATTTTGATTCTGAGACCTCACGGAATAAACATAAAACTGAAATAGATATTGAAAGAGTAAATATTCGCCGGCGAAAAATTTATTACTTTGTTTTTTTTATTTGAAAAAAAAAAACAAAGTAATAAACCACGAAAAAAAAAAAATGCAAAAAATAAAAGAAAATAAGGATTTGTTAGAATATTCGAACTCTAACAAAAACTACATTCGAGATGATGATATTACATTACTTTGAAATAAATATAATAAATAGAATTCATCTTGGATTCCATTTCGAAAAAGACATACACAAATTTATAAGAAATCAGATTTTTTTAAATACCAGGATTAATAGGATTAATCATTAACTACATCTATATCTTATATACAAGCTTTTTTAGTTCTTTTATTCGCGAGGAGCTGGATGAGAAGAAACTCTCATGTTCAGTTCTGTAGTAGAGATGGAATTTCTAATTTAGAAAAAACCCATCAACTATAACCCAAAAAGAACCAGATTTCGTAAACAACATCGAGGAAGACTCAAAGGAATATCTTCTCGTGGGAATCGTATTTGTTTTGGCAGATATGCTCTTCAAACACTTGAACCCGCTTGGATCACAGCTAGGCAAATCGAAGCAGGGCGACGAGCAATGACACGAAATGTACGACGTGGTGGAAAAATTTGGGTACGTATATTTCCTGACAAACCAGTTACAGTAAGACCCGCGGAAACGCGTATGGGTTCTGGAAAAGGATCCCCAGAGTATTGGGTAGCTGTGGTTAAACCGGGTAAAATCCTTTATGAAATGGGTGGTGTACCCGAAAATATAGCTAGAAAAGCTATTTCAATAGCGGCATCAAAAATGCCTATAAAAACCCAATTCATTATTTCTGAATAGGAATTTAGAATAAAAAAGATAAATAACATTTAAGGAAAAAAAAATTATAAGTTTTCTTTTTTTGACAAACAATATTTTTTTACTTCGTCCTTTGCATTAAAAGAAGAGATACAAAAAAATGATATGATTCAACCACAAACCTATTTGAATGTAGCAGACAACAGCGGGGCTCGAGAATTGATGTGTATTCGAATAATAGGAGCTAGTAATCGCCGATATGCTCATATTGGTGACGTTATTGTTGCTGTAATCAAGGAAGCAATACCAAATACTCCTTTAGAAAGATCAGAAGTGATCAGAGCTGTAATTGTACGTACTCGTAAAGAACTCAAACGTAACAATGGGACGATAATACGATATGATGACAATGCCGCAGTTGTCATTGATCAAGAAGGAAATCCAAAAGGAACTCGCGTTTTTGGGGCGATCCCACGGGAATTGAGACAATTAAACTTTACTAAAATAGTTTCATTAGCTCCTGAGGTATTATAAGACCTAAATAGCGATAGTTAGTATAGGATAGATTAAAAAAATAGGATAGGATTAAAAAATATAGTATTGAAATAAAATTCATTAATAGATTGTGTATCACGCATATACCCTTAATAATTATATATTAATAATTTAATTAAGATATTAATATATAATTCGTCTATATTTATATATAAATAAAAGAAAAAGAACATGTTGATTATATAAAAATTATAGAACAATAAGGAATTTTAACTTATCATGGGGAAAGACACTATTGCTGATATAATAACCTCTATACGAAATGCTGACATGAATCGAAAAGGAACGGTTCGGATAGGGTCGACTAACATCACTGAAAGCATTGTGAAAATACTTTTACGAGAGGGTTTTATCGAAAACGTAAGGAAACATCGCGAAAACAACCAATATTTTTTGATTTTAACCCTAAGACATAGACGAAATAAGAAAGAATCCTATAAAACTTTTTTAAATTTAAAGAGAATAAGTCGACCGGGTCTACGAATCTATTCTAACTCTCAACGAATTCCACGAATTTTAGGCGGAATAGGAATTGTAATCCTTTCCACTTCTCAAGGTATAATGACAGACCGAGAAGCTAGACTAAAAAGAATTGGTGGCGAAATTTTGTGTTATATATGGTAATTCTTCTAATATAAAAATTGGATATCCGGAATTTACCATTTGTGAAAAAAAAAAAGTTGTGTAATGCCACCCCTCTTAAAAAAGGTTAGAGTTTTTTACCTCCAATAAAATGAAAGAAAAAAAATGAATTAATGCACGTTTTCTTTCTGAATCACTTCCGAACGGCATGGTTCGATTTTGGTTAGATACTAAAGATTTGTTTGATTTTAGGTCATGCTTCTGAAAGGATTTGACATATTTTTGTATAGGTATACCAGTTGGAGAAAAGGGGGCAAAATTTTAGTAAATTATTATCTTAGGTATAAGTTAATAAGGGGACAGCCTTTTTTTAAACTCCATAATAATAACAAGGATTCAAACGAATCCATAGTTTTCTCAATTTCAACATTCCTTTAACGAAGATACAATTCAAGATGAAAAAGTATCAAGAAACTTTTTTTCGTGCAACAAAACAATAAGTATATTCAGAGAATTAAGGAATAACAACTATGAAAATAAGGGCTTCCGTTCGTAAAATTTGTGAAAAGTGTCGACTAATCCGTAGGAGGGGGCGAATTATAGTAATTTGTTCCAACCCGAGGCATAAACAAAGACAAGGATAATTTTACTAAAGGAAATAAAGGAAAGGAAAAGGCACTTCCAAAGAGCTGGCAAAAAAAAGGTCCGTTTTGACATCAAATGGATATATCCATATATTTCTTGTGAAATAAAAAAATATGGCAAAACCTATATTAAGAATTGGTTCACGTAAAAATACACGTAGTGGTTCACGTAAAAATGTACGTAGAATACCAAAGGGAGTTATTCATGTTCAAGCAAGTTTCAACAATACCATTGTGACCGTTACAGATGTACGGGGCCGGGTTATTTCTTGGTCCTCCGCGGGTACTTGTGGATTCAGGGGTACAAGAAGAGGAACACCTTTTGCTGCTCAAACCGCAGCAGGAAATGCTATTCGAGCAGTAGTGGATCAAGGTATGCAACGAGCTGAAGTAAGGATAAAAGGCCCTGGACTGGGAAGAGATGCAGCATTACGAGCTATTCGTAGAAGCGGTATACTTTTAAGTTTCGTACGAGATGTAACCCCTATGCCACATAATGGTTGTAGACCCCCTAAAAAAAGACGTGTATAGAACTAAAAAAAGGCTTAAAGGGTTTCAAGAGAAATAAACGATTCAATGATCTGATAAAATAAAATTTATGGTTCGAGAGAAAGTCAAAGTATCTACTCGGACACTACAGTGGAAGTGTGTTGAATCAAGAAGAGACAGTAAGCGTCTTTATTATGGACGCTTTATTTTGTCTCCACTTATGAAAGGTCAAGCCGACACAATAGGCATTGCGATGCGAAGAGCTTTACTTGGCGAAATAGAAGGAACATGTATTACACGTGCAAAATTTGAGAACATACCACATGATTATTCTAACATAGTAGGTATTCAAGAATCAGTACATGAAATTTTAATGAATTTGAATGAGATTTTATTAAAAAGTAATCTATATGGAACGCGCAACGCGCTTATTTGTGTCCAAGGTCCCGGATATATAACTGCTCGAGACATAATTTTACCGCCCTCTGTGGAAATCATTGATAATACACAGCATATAGCTACCTTAACGGAACCAATAGATTTGTGTATTGGATTAAAAATCGAGAGGAATCGCGGATATAGTCTAAAAATTTCAAATAACTTTGAAGACCGAAGTTATCCTATAGATGCTGTATTCATGCCTGTTCAAAACGCGAATCATAGTATTCATTCTTATGGGAATGGGAATGAAAAACAAGAGATTCTTTTTCTAGAAATATGGACAAATGGAAGTTTAACTCCTAAAGAAGCACTTCATGAAGCCTCCCGGAATTTGATTAATTTATTTATTCCTTTTCTACATGTAGAAGAAGAAACATTCTATTTAGAGAACAATCAACATAAAGTTACTTTACCCCTTTTTCCTTTTCATAATAGATTAGTTAAACTAAGAAAAAAAAAAAAAGAACTAGCATTTCAATATATTTTTATTGACCAATTAGAATTGCCTCCCAGAATCTATAATTGTCTCAAAAAGTCCAATATACATACATTATTTGACCTTTTGAATAACAGTCA